CCTAGAATTAGATCTTCATTATCTAAGCGGACCCGGAACATACCGTTGGGAAGTGATTCAGTAATTAAACCTTCATGAATCAATTTTTGTTCTTTCATTCCAGGTAACCCCCTTTAAGTATCAACTAATGAAGGAAGAGGTATATAACTCACTTTTCCTCTCTATTTCACAAATGGGAAGTTAGAGATAAAATTAGGATACCAGAGGAGGAGGATCACCATATATAACACAAAATTTCTCCTCCAATTCTTTCTAGTCGAGCTTCTCGATCTGTCATTATACCTCGAGAAGTAGAAATAATTACAATTCCCATTCCACCTAAAATCTTAGGAATTCGTTGATAGTTGGAATAAATTCGTAAACCGGGCCGGCTGATACACTTTAAAACGGTTCTATATATTCCTTTCCTAGTCTTTCTATGTTGCAGGGTTGAAACCAAGAAATATTTGTTATTTTCCTGATGTTTTCGAACATTTTCAATAAAACCTTCTCGTAGAAGTATTTTAACAATGTTTTCGGTGATATTAGTAGATGCTATTCGAACCGTTCCTTTTTTATTCATGTCAGCATTTCTTATAGAAGTTATTATATCGGCAATATTGTCCCTACCCATAACGAACTATAATTTTTTGTGCCTCCTAATTTTGATATAATCAACATGTTTCCTTTTTTCTTTTTTCTTTGTTTTTTTTGAATTTAAAAATATTAAAAATAAAAAGTATATGCGTGAGACACAATCTATTAATTTGATCTATTTCAGATAGCCTACTATATCATAGTGTCATCTACTAGTATTTATAATACCTCGGGAGCTAATGAAACTATTTTAGTAAAATTCAACTGTCTCAATTCCCGAGCGATCGCACCAAAAACTCGAGTTCCTTTTGGATTTCCTTCTTGATCAATGACGACCGCAGCATTGTCATCATATCGTATTATCATACCGTTGTCACGTTTGAGTTCTTTACATGTACGTACAATTACAGCTCTAATGACTTCTGATCTTTCTAGAGGCATATTTGGCACTGCTTCTTTGATTACAGCAACAATAACGTCACCAATATGAGCATATTGGTGATTACCAGCTCCTATGATTCGAATACACATCAATTCTCGAGCTCCGCTGTTATCCGCTACATTCAAAAGGGTCTGAGGTTGAATCATATATTTTTTATTTGAATCTGTTATTTCAATACAAAGGATGAAGGAAAAAAAGAAATATTGTCCGTCCAGAAGAAAATAAACCTGCGGTTCTTTTTTCATCCTCAATATCCCTTTTGTTTAGTTCTACATCCCTATCGTGAAATAACAAATTGAGTTCGTATAGGCATTTTGCACGCAGCTATTGAAATAGCTGCTCTGGCTATAGTTTCTGATACTCCGCCCATTTCATAAAGTATTCGACCCGGTTTAACAACAGATACCCAATATTCGGGGGATCCCTTTCCCGAACCCATACGTGTTTCCGTAGGTCTTACTGTAACAGGTTTGTCGGGAAATATACGTACCCATATTTTTCCACCACGACGCGCATATCGTGTCATTGCTCTCCGCCCCGCTTCTATCTGTCTAGCTGTGATCCAAGCGGGTTCAAGCGCCTGAAGAGCGTATCCGCCGAAACAAATATGATTGCCTCGACAAGATATTCCCTTCATTCTTCCTCTATGTTGTTTACGAAATCTGGTTCTTTTGGGGTTATAGTTGATGGTTGTTTCTTAATTCCATCTCTATTGCAGAACCGGACATGAGAGTTTCTTCTCATCCAGCTCCTCGCGAATGAAACGATTCAATAATATTACAGATGCACATGTATAATTATAATAATTTTATTTATTATAATTATATTTATTATAATTTATTATAATTTTATTATAATAAATATAAGTAATAATATAAGTAATTATAAGTAATGAATGGCATTTATTGATATTTAATTTGTTACATATTTAATTTGTTACAAAGGAAGATGTATATACAAAATATACAGCTGGACGTGTATATTATTAGATATAGAAAATATAAAAGATGCTTCTTTTTTTAGAATATAACGTAGAATATAATGAATCCTTATTTTTACCTTACCTCTATCGAATCGTGCCAAAAATTGTAATCCAATAAATAAAGGTTTCGCGGGCGAATATTGACTCTTTCATTCGTAGGGTCACTCAATTTATGACACCTCTCAGAATAAATCAATTTTTTCTTGGTTCGTTCCGCCATCCCACCCAATGAATTATTAGGATTCGTTTTCAATAGAATCCTATGCAGTCACAGGTTTCGTCGTTCCCATAGCTTCTCCATTAATGGTTAGGCCTGAACTCCGCAATGGAGCTTCCGGCAAAATTCGTTCCCGAGTCAATCTCCTCAGTTTTTATTAACCCGAGGCTCTTTATTCTTTATCTTTATTATTTATTATTTTTTTTTTTTCTTTTTTTTATATTATTTTATTTATTTATATTTCATTTATTTTATATATTTATATCAGTATTGATTATATCAG